AGTAATGCTATGAATGACCCAGTATCGAATACTGGTAATAATATCAGCAAAAGAACGTTCTCCTGTGCTTCCAGACATGCCGAGCTCCACATATTCTTGTACAGTCAAAGGGGATCGATTCCGTAAAAGATGAGATCGGTAAATGGAAATTCGCCGAAATAAAATCTTTGTAAGATCGTCAATATTGTACCGAGGGTGTCTTTAGAGTATACCGAATCAGTATAGCCACCCTTCTTCTGACACAGCAATGCAATTTCAATCAGTGCCGAAATGAAGCACTAGATAATTTCTTCCTTTCTTTTTTGTTGCTTGTTGACGTGCCGGTCAATAGAAAATTCCCCCAATTCCTATCGTCTAGAACTCGCTCTATTATTGGCGTTAGACTAGAAACTGAAGATCGGGTAAACCAGGAGTCCAGCGAGAGTTGGTTTCTAATAATTCATGAAGGAGATTATCAGATTTCCGCAAGGAAATTCAATTATACGCGAAATCCATAAATCTCCTTTTATTTTCGTAAGGGGTTTTTCTTGATTAGCCCTGCTAAGAAGAGAAGAATAAATAATGTTCGACGAAAAAAATGATAATAATCAAAATTCGTGATGCTTGTTTGTATTAGAATTAGATTCTATCTAAAGGAAAGGCTCGTTCTTGACCTAGGCAGAGCTTTATAATATAGAAAGACTGTAGATGTAGAACCTAGAAAGGACAAGATAATAGAAATCGCCAGTTTTAGAATCTAGGTGGACCCAAATAACGATTTGAGTTTTTCGAGAGATCTGCTCGTGCGATACCCTTTATTTTAGGCAAGATATTCTATTATGTGACTAAACCTATTACGGAATCTAATGAGTTAAAATTCAAGTTATGATGTTTATTCCAAAATAATTCATTCAAAGAGAGTTTCTTTTTTGGAATGAAGTTACATGACACGGTTATTAATTATAATTTTATTATTTTTATTTGTTTACTCACGAGTTGCCCAATTAATCTGTTGATTCGGAATCGCGGGATGGGTGGATGTTACAGATGATGAATCCATTTATTTTTTCTACCTATGTCAATCTATCTTTGTTAGTGCTGTCTATAATGGTAAAAACTTTCAATTGGTATTTTTGTTTATTCTTGTATCTTGTAAAAATAGAAAAGAAACTTTAGGTAAGTGCCTTATAAACATATGTATAAAAAGAAAATACTTCATCTAGCTCCCCCATGCTTACTATAACTAGTTATTTCGGTTTTCTACTAGCGGCTTTAACTATAACCTCAACTCTATTTATTGGTCTGAGCAAAATACGACTTATTTGAAATTAACAATTAATAAAATAAAAAGAAATCTTTCTTTGGGATTCTATAATTATTTACCATGTCAATTGCGAATTATTAGTCCATTGAGGTTTGAGATTCATGAGCAATTCGGATTTCCATTTAGGCATAGATATTACCTCTCTTTTCCCCTTTCAAACAAATTGAAATGATTGAAGTTTTTCTATTTGGAATCGTGTTAGGTTTAATTCCTATTACTTTGGCTGGATTGTTCGTAACTGCATATTTACAATACAGACGGGGTGATCAGTTGGATCTTTAATTAACATCTCTTTTTTTGACTGACCCTCTGTGGATTAAAGAAAGGAGGAAAGAGGTCAAATTACACTGAAATTAGTTCAATGTAATTTGACCTAACAAGAACGGAATCACGCTCTGTAGGATTTGAACCTACGACATCGGGTTTTGGAGACCCGCGTTCTACCGAACTGAACTAAGAGCGTCTTCCAGATTGTATATGATTCTTTTTGTAATCCCAATATAAATAGATATTATATAGTAATATATAAGGAATAAAAAATGAAAGATTCTGTATGTCCAATTTTATCGATCTTAATGGATCCTGCTCAGAGGAGAAGTAGTCGGTAGGGATGACAGGATTTGAACCCGTGACATTTTGTACCCAAAACAAACGCGCTACCAAGCTGCGCTACATCCCTTTCAATTGGTCTACAGTGTCATTGTAGAGAAATCCCTATCTTGTTTTCCATATCATTATTTCTTCCATTAATAGATATACAATTTATCTTGTTATCTTGCTATTTCTTCTTGTCGATCTCATATCATATATATTCATATATATAATTATAATAATAAAATAATAAAAGATTTATATATTCTATACATATTTAAGAAAAAAAATCTTATATATCGAATCAGATCGTTGTACATTTTCATTTGAATTAGGGATTCCACGTACAAGTACAAGCGGTCCTTAACCTTAACTACATATTACATATGCATTTGATCATATATGTATTATCATTATGTCTTACAATAAAGAAAGAAGGAGGATTTTCAATGCGAGATCTAAAAACATATCTCTCTGTGGCGCCGGTACTAAGTGCTCTATGGTTCGGGTCTTTAGCAGGTTTATTGATAGAGATCAATCGTCTATTCCCGGATGCGTTAACGTTCCCCTTTTTTTCATTCTAGTTATTGACGTGAGAAGGATTGAAGAAGATTAGAGATACAATCAAATATCTGTGACCAATTACCTCCCCGTTTTCGAATTCGAATAAGGGAAGAAAGAAGAAAAGTGGATTCAATCTCAACGAAACTCTCGGGTTCGGGCTCGAATTAAATTCATAATATAGTGAGAACAAACCCGGAAATGTAGGTCTAGGACAACAGTATCATACAAGATACTTAACTAAAATACTGTATTGTAATTAGAAATCGTTGTATTACTTATTAGTTTATTTACTATTCTATTATATTAGCAACGAAATCCTTCAGAATTGGATTGGGTTTCGAGTTTGCTACTTCTATTTTTTTTCCTTCTTCTTTGCTTCGGATCAAAAAATAGAAGAATTGAGTGAATCAAAAACCAAAGGAGGTTCATGGCCAAGAGTAAAGATGTCCGAGTAACAGTTATTTTGGAATGTACCAGTTGTGCCCGAAACGTTATTAATAAAGAATCAACGGGTATTTCCAGATATATTACTCAAAAGAATCGACATAATACGCCCAGTCGATTGGAATTGAAAAAATTCTGCCCCTCTTGTTACAAGCATACGATTCATGGGGAGATAAAGAAATAGGTCGAGCCGAGCGTCCGTGTGTCACCCTTCCAAGGAGCAAGAAAAATAACCTATATTCTATATAGAATATATTTAAATATAAACAAACTATGGATAAACCCAAGCGACCTCTTCTTAAATCTAAACGGCCTTTTCATAGGCGTTTGCCCCCGAGTCAATCGGGGGGTCGAATTGATTATAGAAACCTGAGTTTAATTAGTCGATTTATTAGTGAACAAGGAAAAATATTATCTAGACGAATGAATAGATTGACCCTGAAATAACAACGATTAATTACTATTGCTATAAAACAAGTTCGTATTTTATCTTCGTTACCTTTTCTTAATAATGAGAAACAATTTGAAAAACCGAGTCGACCACTAGAACTGCTGGTTTTAGAACCAAAAAGAGTTTGAGAACCAGAAATAAATAGGCTTAGCTTACTCTTCGACAGAATCAAAATTCTAAATTCCAATCCGAACTCAAACGCGGATTGATGCTTTGTTCAAAAATCCCGGAATCCAGATTTGGTTGTCGTGCCATAAGAAAAAAAAAAGAATCGGGGAAGAAAAAGTAATCTTTTTTTATGAAACGTGTTTCCTTATTTTGACGACTTTATCATATTATTCTATTTTTTCATACTAATTACTTCCCGGAGTTCATTCTCCGGGGAACTCCGTTTAAATTATTTCGGTGGATTCTTTCCAATCCTTTTCTTTTATGTTATGATCTCATTGGAAATCATATAAAGACAATTCTTATTTAAGATAGCTATTTGTGCAAGTATTTTACGATTAAGAAGCAATTGGCTCTTGTACAGATTATGTATTAATCCGCTATAACTATAGGATACCTTATTATCACGAATTGCTGCATTTATCCGAGTGATCCACAAACGACGAAAATCTCTTTTTTTTCTATCTCTATCCCGATGAGCCGAAGCCAAAGCTCGTATTTTCTGTTGAGTAATAGTTCGAGTAAGTCTTGAATGAGCTCCCCGAAAGCTTGATGCAAATAAGCGCATTTTTGTTCTACGTCTCCGAGCTATATATCCTCGTTTAATTCTAGTCATTGAATAAATGAAACTTTGATGAATAACTAATTGATTTCCTTTCTTTCAGCTATTCTTTTCCCCTTTCCCGGTCTATTAATAACAAAACGTGTTCTTCCGATGTATAAAATGAAAATTCGAATGGCTTTTGCTACTATAACCTTCCCGACCACAATTTTTCTTTTTCTAGGCATTTTACCTCGAAATAAGAATGTTTTTGATACTGGTACTAGGTATCAAAACAAAACCATAGTAATTAAAGTAGTAAATAGAAATGGATAAAAAAATGGTGGTTCCATCGTTTCTATGGTTACTTCTTAAACGGTAAGGCCCTCTCTATACACCGGAGCTCCTTCCTTAATTTAATCAATCTTATTTAGTAACTTGTACAGTTCACATCCCTTGGCTCTACCTATGAATTTCCAATAATGGGTCTTTCACAACGAGATCTATCTATATAGTAACGGTATTTAATTCTGAAGGTTAGCTGGGTAGCTGACCCTGTTAGTCCGTTCTTGCAAGAGTAGGAACGCAACTTTTCTGCTTTTAAAATAGGATTTCCCCGCTTAATGGATAGCTATTTGCTACCAATGGGAAATTGCTTTTCATCTTAAATTGAGGTGATTGGATTTGCACCAATGGAAACCATAAATTTCATACACAATAGAAGGATAATAGATCTTTTTTCTTTTTAGCTAGTGAATCGAGTTATTCCATTCTATCCTATTCACCTTCACCGGTACCGATCATTGATACTGAAAAAAAAATGCTTTCCTTTGCCCATGATCTGAACGAGTCACACATACACCCTAATACACGTCCCTCGGCGCTGAGGACATCCCCGAAGAGCTGGGGATTTTATGACATTTCTGATTGGCTGTCGTGTGTTTCTAATAAGTTGTTTAATAGTTGGCATGCGGAATCATATACATAATGAGTTGGTTTAGATCAATCTTAACCGGATGATTATGAATTATTTCTATTTAATAGAATATTCTATTATCTATTAAACCTGGTAAGAGTAAGAAAGAATATAAATAAAATCTCGATAAAATCGCGGATTTGTGAGAAATCCCCGCTATTTTCATTCAGCTGCTACAAGATCAATAATTCCATGAGCTTGGGCTTCTGTTGCTGACATAAAAACATCCCGTTCCATATCTTCGGATACAACCCATAAGGGTTTTCCTGTTCTTTGTACATAAACCCTTGTGAGGATTTCGCGCAGTTTCAGCAGTTCCTCCGCTTCCAGGATAAATTCTCCCGTTTGTGCCTCATAAAAAGAACTGGCGGGTTGATGGATCATTACCCTGGTAATATAACATAAAAAAGGTTCCTATATCCCGCCCGCATCGCGCAATAAGGTGAAGAGAGGGGATAGAGAATAACAAGAAAAAGATAGAATTGAACAACCGTACAGGCATTTTTGCGCATTGCATACGGCTCTACAATGGAATTTACTAATTTATTCTTCCATCGAAGAAAGATAAAATTAAAATATAGGATCTATATCTATCCAGACCCGAATCGGCAAATGCTCCAATTACCACCCTTTCTTTCGGCGGAGTTTAAAAATACTATGATGGTTCCGTTGCTTTACATATTTATTCGTCCGTGATTCAGCAATCCCAAAGTTTCTTTTTTGATCCGATCAAATAAAACGAGGAAAAAAATAATATTTTTTTGTACCCTTTATATAACATAAATAGTGTTAAGAGCTTTCCGGCATGACAAAAAAAAAGTTTGTGACGCTGAAATGGACTCCCGATAGATAAGATTAAGATCGGGAATACCTTTTATTTCATACTACTCTTTCGATATATAATCAAATGAAAAATGAAAATGGAATTTAACTTTCTCATATCGAATTCGAAATGCCATGCTATTATTACTTAAAATTCTTATTTCATATGGCGAAGGCATAGTCTTCTTATTTTTTCTCTCAAATAAAAAACTCATTGGCGCCAAGCGTGAGGGAATGCTAAACGTTTGGTAATTTCTCCTCCGACCAGGATAAAGGATCCCATTGAAGCAGCTAACCCCATGCATATTGTATGTAAATCTGGTCCCACAAATTGCATGGTATCATAAATAGCTACTCCGGGTATTACCCATCCGCCAGGAGAGTTTATAAACAAATAAAGATCTTTGGTATCATCCTCTATACTGAGATATACCATAAGACCAATAAGTTGATTCGAGATCTCGCTATCAACTTCTTGGCCTAAAAAAAGTAATCTTTCTCGATAAAGTCGGTTGATTAGGATAAAATTTGTATCCCGTAGAAACCGTACATGCACCTTTTGATGCATACGGCTCAAAAAATGGCAAAAAAAGAATCAATGTATAGATTCTGGTCCCTTTCTTTTTTTCATAGCGGACTCTTTATAATATACAAATAATTCACTAAACTTATAGAACTAACTTCTCATTGATGTATTATTTCATCGAGATCCAATTACAATCGCGATTTCATTTTCTTGTTTCTGAATGGGCCTCTTCAATTCTTTTAGGTTTATGCTCTACTCCGGGTAAAAGTATGCCCAATTTCAATTTGTGCATATAGGACAACTGAACACAATACCACTTCTTTTTTTTTTATTATTTCACTAGTAATGTATTCATCATGTTACTCAATTGATTAACACTTTGTTTTTGTTTGAGATCACTCCTATTTAAAAATAAGTTTATAGTAATCTTGGGTTTTTCTAAACGGAGCCTGGATACTTCATTTTATTGGTCCAGCCAAGCCAACCATAAATTTTTCTAATTGATAATATTAATCCAGATCCTCCCCAAAATGGATCTAATTGTATTTCGCGCTCCAAATTTTGGATAATTCAATCCACTTTTCTTGGGCGAAACAGAGGATATCTCGGTCGGGGGAGAGAACGGGGAACTACCGTATGACCCAATATATCTGACAAGTCGCACTATACGTCAACCCAAGATGCATCTTCCTCTCCGGGACTTCGAAAAGGTACTTTTGGAACACCAATAGGCATTGATTAAATAAAAGAAATAAGTACTATATTTTACTTTAATGTGGAAACGTAACAACGGGTTTATTGTCGTCGTCTTCATAATATTAATATTGTATTGGCCTTTATCAAATTTTCATTTTATCCATAAATTGGCTAAGTGAAGATAGGATAAATAAAGTAAAATTATTATGAATAGGTCCTTCGAATGATGAACAAGTATGGATGCAGTCACCCATAAAAAATGGAGTGAACCCTCCATTGCGTATTGATACTTATCGGGTATAGAATAGATCTGCTTCTCTTTGTTCCTACGAACAGAATTGTTCCATTATTACTAATAGAATAGAACAAATATTAACCCTTGCTTTGAGACAATCCACCGAAAGGGGAGGTCCCTAGT